TGTTTTTTAGAGTCTTCTTACGTACAAAGGATTTACTTGTTACTAATAAAGTCTAGCCTCGATTCTTCCTTAGATCCCGTGTTTCACTCCGATAGTATCATAGATCGGGGTCGATGCAGGGGAAATGAATGCATTCCCTACTATAAGTTAAATAAATGGAAGTGGAATAGATAGAACATAATCTGGATCATGCCACATCACTTATTCTACTAGATCTTACGAAGCCTATTCATGCATGACATGATTCGGGTCTGATCATAGAAAAGATTCTCCTCAAAGGAACCAGCCTATCCTCTTGCTCCGCAGGGGGGGCGGCGGTTGGAACAGAGACACATTTGTTTATGAATTCCAATGTGGCAGATAATATATCTGCATGGACCAATCAATAGTTCAAGTCACACACTCCCATAATCCATCCTCTCCTCCGAGAATCCACTTCAACTGTTCGTATCAAATAAAAAATACTTCGTGGTTGAAGGGAAATATCCAAATAACATGTCTTATTCTTTTCAATAATCCATATTTATAGCAATGAAATACAAATACTATTTTTTTTGTTCCTACCCAAATAATATATTATATGATCTATTACAAATACCTATGCTCTGTCTTCTCTATAAAGGACCTGAAATACCTTGCTTACGTATCATTGAAAAGTGCATTAACATAAATACGGCAGTAAGAAGAGGTAATACAAAAGTGTGTAAACTATAAAAGCGGGTCAAAGTGGATTGACCCACGCTAGCACTTCCGCGTAATAACTCTACCAAGGGCGATCCCACTATAGGGATAGCCTCAGGTACACCAGTTACAATTTTGACTGCCCAATACCCAATTTGGTCCCAAGGTAAAGAATAACCAGTTACCCCAAAGGATGCAGTCAACACAGCCAGAACTACACCCGTAACCCAAGTCAATTCACGTGGTTTCTTAAAACCACCTGTGAGATAAACACGAAATACGTGCAGGATCATCATTAGAACCATCATACTTGCTGACCATCGATGAACTGATCGGATTAACCAACCGAAGTTGGCTTCAGTCATTATGTATTGAACAGAGGCAAAAGCTTCTGTGACGGTCGGGCGATAGTAAAAAGTCATAGCAAAACCCGTAGCTACTTGTACTAAAAAGCAAGTAAGTGTGATCCCTCCTAGACAATGAAATATATTGACATGAGGAGGAACATATTTACTAGTTATATCATCTGCAATCGCTTGAATCTCGAGACGCTCCTCGAACCAATCATATACTTTATTGAGATAGGTGAACCGAAGGCGAAGGGACTCCCCCTCTGAGAACCGTATATGAGAATTTCGTCTCGTACGGCTCAAGCGAAAACACCCCAATACTGGTTCTGGTTGCAACGTGCAATAGAAAAGAAAGATTTGAAACCTTTTGGAGACTTCACTTGTTTTAGAGACTTCACTTGATTCAATCTTTCCAGATAAAATGAGGGAACCAAAACCCTAAATCTCTTCTTTGTGATGATAGCGCCAAAATATCAAGTTGGCTCATCCTATGTTGATTGTTACAGGCCTTTTGAATGTTCTCTTACCCTATTTTATTTTTGTTTATACGTAATACATACGAATTGACTATTGATAGGAATTATCTTGTTGAGACCCTATGAATCAATTGAAACCTCAGATTCCTACTAGAACCACGATGATTCAACAAAGAACAAAACAGAACCAAAGAGTTCTCTGAGTAGGAACCCTTTCGTTTGATCATCACTTCACTTATTCAATGAACAGATATAATAACTAAGAATCCATAGAAATGTTAATTGAATGAAAAGTTCATTGAAAAAAATAATAGTAGTTGGAGGCCGGTCACGAGGTACGAATAGTAGGTATGAATCATAGTTTAAATAGTTCTTAATCTATTCCATATAGTCCGTGCTCCAGATACTAGACTGACTATCTGACGGGCTAGAACCATCTCTCTCGATGAGATGACAGACTTATTCTCTGTACTATCAATAGGTATAACAAGTCACACACTCATATTCCGGAAATACCGAAACAAAAGAATTCCGCGGTCGAACTACCAAACAGAATGAGATGACCTAGAAATCCGAATCCTAAGTGATTCTTTTTTTTATTGAAAGTTAGGACTTATCCGTTCTTCTGGACCTAACTTAATGAAATACCATCCAGTAAAACGGAAGAATTATAAATCTCCAAAATAATAGATAGGAATACTGCAAATAGAGCCATTGCGACACCCATAAGGGGTGTAGTTCCCCATCCAGGGGCTACTTTACCATATTCCGAATTCAATGGTCTTAATAAATCGCCTACAATAGTCCGTCTTGGCCCAGATCTGGAACTACCCTCAATGGTTTGTGTAGCCATAAATCCTATTCCATGCATTGTTTGAGATCTGTTGACTTTGTATACGATTCCGTTGTAAATAAACTATCTTATCGTAGATCCATCGTGGTCTTGAAATCACTTAATAATGGAAACTGCAACTCTAGTCGCCATCTTCATATCTGGTTTACTTGTAAGCTTTACGGGGTATGCCTTATATACCGCCTTTGGGCAACCCTCTCAACAACTAAGAGATCCATTTGAGGAACACGGGGACTAGTTGAAATGATGACCCTCCTCATCGGAGGGTCATCATTTCAATTGAGATAATGAAAAATCATTTCGTCTTTTTATTTGGAACCTTAGGCGGTTCTCGAAAAAAGATAGCAAAAAATATTATCCCCAGAGTCGAGACCAACAGGAATGTATAAACCAATGCTTCCATAGATTCGATCGTGTTTTACAATTATAGCTTCCATACCTGTTCATTTGGGATCATTTCCCAGACAAGTAAAGGTCAAGAGTAATAGGTGATGATTCGAATTAAAATTAATATTTCTCCAGTACCCTATATGAAACATAGGCTAGACATATGAAAGAAATGTTGTATCAGACTACTTGTCTCCTTGTAGTTGGATCCCCCAGTTTTTGGAAGGTTCCAAATTCCACTTGAGCATCTAAATCTGGGTCGATACCAGCAAAAACATCTCTGAACAAGGTTCTAGCACCATGCCAAATGTGGCCGAAAAAGAAAAGCAAAGCAAACGAAGCATGTCCAAAAGTGAACCAACCCCTTGGACTACTACGAAAAACACCATCGGATTTCAAAGTAGCGCGATCCAATTCAAAAATTTCACCCAATTGGGCACGTCTAGCATATTTTTTCACAGTAGCAGGATCATTATAACTGACTCCATTGAGTTCACCACCATAGAACTCAACAGTTACACCCACTTGTTCGACACTATACTTTGATTCTGCCCTTCTAAAAGGAACATCGGCTCTCACAATTCCGTCTCCATCTACCAAAACTACCGGAAATGTTTCAAAGAAGGTAGGCATACGACGTACAAAAAGTTCATGCCCCTCTTTATCTCTAAAGACAGGGTGTCCTAACCACCCAACAGCTATTCCATCCCCGTTGTCCATTGAGCCGGCTCTGAACAATCCTCCTTTCGCCGGATTATTACCGATATAATCATAAAAAGCTAGTTTATCGGGAATTTTAGACCAAGATTCCGATAAACTCAGATTTTCAGCTAGCCCGGCGTTAACTCTTCGATATATTTCTTGCTGGAAATATCCCTGATCCCACTGATAACGAGTAGGACCAAATAATTCGATCGGAGTAGTCGCTGAACCATACCACATAGTTCCAGCAACAACGAAAGCTGCAAAAAACACAGCAGCGATACTACTGGAAAGCACAGTTTCAATATTGCCCATACGTAATGCTTTGTATAGACGTTGGGGCGGGCGAACACTAAGATGGAATAGACCCGCTAATATTCCCAAGGTGCCCGCTGCAATATGATGAGAAGCTATCCCCCCCGGAACAAAAGGATCAAAACCCTCTGCGCCCCATGAAGGACTTACAGGTTGCACTTTTCCGGTTAGCCCATAAGGATCAGACACCCATATTCCAGGGCCATACAAACCTGTTACATGAAATGCACCAAACCCAAAGCAAGCCACCCCAGATAAAAATAAATGAATTCCAAAGATCTTGGGCAAATCCAAAGAGGGTTTTCCCGTACGTTCATCACAGAATATTTCTAGATCCCAATACACCCAATGCCAGATAGCTGCCAAGAAGCACAAGCCAGAAAACACAATGTGTGCCCCGGCAACACCTTCGTAACTCCAAATACCCGGATTGGTTACAGTTCCTCCTGTAATACTCCAACCGCCCCATGAATTGGTTATTCCTAAACGAGTCATGAAGGGTATAACGAACATACCTTGTCGCCACATTGGATCAAGAACGGGATCAGAGGGATCAAAAACAGCTAATTCGTATAGAGCCATAGAACCGGCCCAACCAGAAACTAGAGCTGTATGCATTATATGGACAGAAAGCAAGCGACCAGGATCATTCAATACGACAGTATGAACACGATACCAAGGCAAACCCATGGAAATACCCCTTGAAAAATAGACACTATGTAACTTTGTCACATTGGAAAAGACTATGCTATGGACCTCATTCAGTGATTATCTCGGTGCAAGGGTTCACATTTATTACGTGCCGCAGGTGATAGTAATAATGGAACAATTCCGTTCTGTTCGCAGGAACAAAGAGAAGCAGATTTATTTTATACCCGATAAGTACCAATACGCAATGGGGGGATTGGTCCCATTTTTTTAAGTGAATCCATTAGATACTTGTTCATCATTCGAAGGATCCGCTCCGTCCCTAAGAATTTTCTTTTTTTCATTCTGTCTTCCTACATGAGTCTTCCAATCTATGTATAAAATATGATAAACAAAAATATTATGAGGACAATAAACCCATTGTTACGTTTCCACATCAAAGTGAAGTATAGTACTTAACCCCGTTTTCTTTAATGTAATGCCCATTGGTGTTCCAAAAGTCCCTTTTCGGAGTCCTGGAGAGGAAGATGCAGTTTGGGTTGACATATAGTGCGACTTGTCGGACATATTGGGTCATATGGGATTTCCCCGTTCTCTCCCCTGATCGAGATATACTCTCTTTCGCCTAAGAAAGATTGATTGAATCATCAAATCAATTCAATAATTCGGAGCGTGAAATGTGCAAATGGATCAATTCGTTTGAAAGATAAATATTATCTTATCAATTAGAATAATCTATGGTTGACTTGGAACAATAAAATGAAGTATCCAGGCTCCGTTCAGAAAATACCAAATGGGTAATATTGATTACCACTTCTATCATCTATCAGAAATAAGACCATAGGAGTGATCTCAAACCACTAATAAATATAAATGTGATGAATACATCGAATACTTGGTTGGTGGAAGGCATAAAAAAGTCGTAAGAAAAAAATAAGTGGTACTGGGGGCATTTGTCCTATATGTGCAAATGGAATTCGGGCGAATCTTTACCCGGAGTAGAGCATAAACCTAAAATAAGTGAAGAGGCCCATTCAGGAACAAGAAAATGGCATCGCGATTTGGATCTCGATGAAACAATACATCAATCAAAAGAATACATCAATAAAAAGATGTTCAGTGAATTCTTTTTTGTAGGTTAGGAGGGCAAACCAAAACTAATTTTTGTGGAAAATGCAAATGAAAATAAACCCCTTCGTCAGGAAAACGCCTAAACTCAAAAAGAATAGGTCTGGAATCGACACATTGATTATTTTTTTTTCGAACTTTTTTGAACCGTATGTATCGAAAGGTGCGTGTACGGTTCTGCGGGGATACAATTTTTCCTAATCAACCGACTTCATCGAGAAAGATTACTTTTTTTAGGCCAAGGCGTTGATAGCGAGATCTCGAATCAACTTGTTGGTCTCATGGTATATCTCAGTATGGAAGATAATACCAGGGATCTCTATTTGTTTATAAATTCTCCCGGCGGATGGGTAATACCGGGAATAGCTATTTATGATGCTATGCAAATTGTTCCACCAGACGTACATACAATATGCATGGGATTAGCCGCTTCGATGGGATCTTTCATCCTGGTCGGAGGAGAATTTACCAAACGTCTAGCATTCCCTCACGCTCGGCGCCAATGAGTTTTTATTTGACTTGAAGAAAAAATAAGACTATGCCTTCGCCATATGGAATATATAAGTAATAATAGCATGGCACGTTTAGTTCGATATGAGCAAATCATTATTGCTTCTTCATAACATGATTATGTATCGAGATAGTAGTATGAAACAAAAGGTTAGTCCCGATTTGATCTTATTCCTATGTTATTTATCGGGGGTCCATTTCAGCGTCACAAACAACCCCTTTTCCTTACACAACATGAGTCTGAATATTTCTAAGCATGAAAAGAAAGGGATCATTTTCCTTATCATTTTTCTTATTGAATCAGACTCAGACCAGAAAGAAACTTTGGGATTGCTGAATCATAGAAGAGAGATGAATATATTATCTAAAGCAACGGAACCATCATAGTATTTTTTTGTTCCTACGAGGAGAAGGGTGGTAAATGGATCATCCAACGATTTGGATCTGATAGATCTATTTGTCTCTTTCTTTGATGTAAGAGAAGAGTAGATTCCATTGCGGAGCCGTATGCAATGTGCAAAAATTGCCTGTACGGTTTTATATCTTTTTTGATTTTTATTTATTCTTTTCGCTCCATTTTGCGAGATAGAGGAATCGTTCATTATGACATATTATAATCAGGGTTATGATCCACCAACCTGCTAGTTCTTTTTATGAGGCACAAGCAGGAGAATTTATCCTGGAAGCGGAAGAACTGTTGAAACTTCGCGAAATACTAACAAGAGTTTATGTACAAAGAACGGGCAAACCTTTATGGGTTGTATCTGAAGACATGGAAAGGGATGTTTTTATGTCAGCAACAGAAGCCCAAGCTCATGGCATTGTTGATCTTGTAGCAGTCGAAAATAGCGCGGATTTTGTGTAAATCGGTAATTCTACTTCGAACCATGGTTCGAAGTAGAATCTTCAACTCAAATGAAAGTAATTCATAATCATCAGGTTAGGATCGATCTAAACCAACCGATTCTATATACGATTCAGCATGCCAACTATTAAACAACTTATTAGAAACACAAGACAGCCAATGAGAAATGTCACGAAATCTCCTGCTCTTCGAGGATGCCCTCAGCGTAGAGGAACATGTACTAGGGTGTATGTGTGACTCGTTCAGATCATGAACTGTGACCTAAACTAAACCATTTTTCCAGTATCAATGACCAGTGCCAATGAAAATGAATGGGGTAGAATGGAAGAACTACATTTTTAAAAAAGATCTAATCTATCATATACCTCTATTGTGTATGGAATTTATGGTTTCCATTGGTGAAAATCCAATCGCCTTGATTTGAATTTGGGATGAAAAGCGATTCCTCATTGGTAGCGAATGGTTATCCATTAAGCGGGGAAATAGTATTTAAAAAGCATAAAGTTGTATTGGTGCTCTTACTGCTGAAAGAACGGACTGATAGGGTCAGCTACCTAGCCAACCTTCATAATTAAATACCGTCACTGTATGGATAGATCTCGTTGTGAAAAGACCTATTACTGGCTAATTCATGGGTAGAGCCAAATGGTGTGAACTGTACAAGTTACCAATAACATTGATTAAATGAGGGAAAGGGCTCCGGTGTATAGATAGGACCTCGCCGTTTAAGAAGTAACCATAGAAACGATGGAACCCACTATTTATTCATGGGGAAATGAACTGCCTGTAAGAAATAACAAATCGTGGTTGGGAAGGTTATAGTAGCAAAAGAAAGCCATCGGAATTTTTATTTTATACACCGGAAGAATCCGTTTTGCTTAGACCAAGAGAAGGAAAAAGAATGACTGAAAGAAAAGAAATGAAAATCAATTAGTTATTCATGAAAATCTTATTCATCAAAGTCCCATTTTAAACTATGACAAGAGTTAGACGTGGATATATTGCGCGGAGGCGTCGAAGGAAAATTCGTTTATTTGCATCAAGCTTTCGAGGAGCTCATTCAAGACTTACTCGAACTGCTACTCAACAGAAAATAAGGGCTTTGGTTTCCAGCCATAGGGGTAGAGGAAGGCAAAAGCGAGATTTTCGTCGTTTGTGGATCACTCGGATAAATGCAGTAACCCGCGAGAATGGGGTACCCTATAGTCGATTAATACACGATCTGCGCAAGAAGCAGCTCCTTCTTAATCGTAAAATACTTGCACAAATAGCTATATCAAATAGGAATTGCCTTTACATGATTTCCAATGATATCCTTAAATAAGGAGATTGATCGGGAGGAGTCCGACGGAATAATTTAAATGAAACAGAGTTTCCCGGAGAATGACCCCGGGAAGGTAGAGTCAAAATAGCAATGTAAAGGAAAATAAAATGTAGTAGGAATGAACGAACCCATTTCTTTATTGAAATGGGTCTTCTTCCCCCATTCTTTCTTTTTTCTTCCGACACGACAATTGAATAGGAGCTCCGAATCTTACGAACAAAGTATCACATCAATTTGAGTTATGATTTGAGTTCTGATTCGATTGAAGAGTGGTCCTATTTCTATTTTTTTCTGGTTCTAGTGCCGGTAGTTCTAGAAATCGACTCGGCTCTCTCAAATTGTTTCTCATTATTAAGAAAAGGTAACAAAGATAAAATACGAGCTTGTTTTATAGCAATAGTAATTAATCGTTGTTGTTTCAAGGTCAATCTATTCACTCGCCTAGGTAATATTTTTCCTTGTTCACTAATAAATCGACTAATTAAACTCATGTTTCTATAATCAATTCGATCCCCCAACCCAATTGGGGGCAAACGCCTACGAAAAGATCGCTTGGATTTACGAAAGGGTCGCTTGAATTTCTCCATGGTTTATTCCTTATCTCTAAAATACCATTTCTTCTCTAAAATACCATTTCTTCATTCATCTCGGATCCGCCCGAAATGGCATTTTATTTGCTCCTAGATATGTTATATGTAATTCCTCCCCGTTCCTTCAAATGTTGGCACATGCAAGGCAACACCGCATTCAATCTATTTCTTTATCTCCCCGTGAATCGTATGTTTGTAACAATAGGGACAGAATTTCTTCAATTCCAATCGACCAGGTGTATTGTGTCGATTCTTTTGAGTAATATATCTGGAAATGCCCGGTGATTCCTTCTTCTTATCGGCACCATTTCGGACACAACTGGTACATTCCAAAATAACCGTAACTCTGGGATTTTTACCCTTGGGCATAAACCTCCTTTGTATTTTGGATTCCCCCAACTCTTTCTTCTCTTCTTCAATCCGAAGAAGAAGAAAGGAGAAAGGAAAAAAATAGAAGTTGCTAACTGGAAATCTAATTATGAAAGATTTCGTTGCAAGTTGTAATCAATAGAATAGAGTAATACGTAATACAACTATTTACTACAATTCAATTACTATTCCTAATCTCAGTATTTTATTTCAGTATCACTTAATTTAAGTATCTTATCTAATCTTGAATATCCAAGCCTAGATCCACATTTCTATTTCTGTTCTCCCTCTATTTATTCTACCCCGAATCCGAGTTTTGCTGAGGTTTAATTCACTTTTATTCTTTCTATTTCACTACTCAACAAAAGTGAAGGGAGGGACAGGGGCTATTTAACAAACAGAGAATTTATTGCTATTGTTAGCCAACATCTTCTACCACATCGATAATACCACACCGATAACTAGAATGAAAAAAAGGGGAATGTCAACGCATCTGGGAATAAACGATTGATCTCTATCAATAGACCTGCTAAAGAACCGAACCATAGAGTAGTTAGCACAGGCGCTACGGAAAGGTATGTTTTGATATCTCGCATTGAAAATCCTCCTTCTTTATTTAACACATATATGATCAGATATATTATATATATAGTTGTGGATCACTTGTATTTGTGTGCGGAATCCTTAATTAACTAAAATGGATATGTACAATTAACTAAAATGGATATGTACAACGATCCAGTAGATGAGATACTCCTGCCCCTGAAGCAAAGAAAAAGTAAGTGCCCCGTTCCGTTATTTTTTTTGTTCTTGAGCATATAAATACTCATTCTTTTATACGTTGTATTTCACCTTGGATTTCATATATACATAATTCTAACTCTTTTATTTTATGTTATGAGACCAAAAAGAAAAAATGGCAAGAGAAATGTATATAGATATATTTAAAGGAAATAACGGTGTGGAAAAGAAGACAGGGATTCTCTACAATGACACTGTACAACAATTGAAAGGGATGTAGCGCAGTTTGGTAGCGCGTTTGTTTTGGGTACAAAATGTCACGGGTTCAAATCCTGTCATCCCTACCTATTACTTATCTTACAGGCAGTAACATGGGATCAATTGAAATTGGGGATGGCATGATCATTAGTATCATTTAATGATACTATATGCAAGCTAAGAAGTATTGGGAAAAGATTATCTCTTGTCATGATAAAGCGCTCTTAGTTCAGTTTGGTAGAACGCGGGTCTCCAAAACCCGATGTCGTAGGTTCAAATCCTACAGAGCGTGATGCTACTTTGTAGCGAATCACATTAACTTGAATTGCGAACATCAATCGAATTCAATTTGACCTCCTGAGGGTCAAGGATAGGAGGTCAATGACAAGAAAAAAGAAATCTTACTCAATCAAAAGTCCAACTGATCGCCGCGTCTGTATTGTAAATATGCAGTTACAAACAATCCGGCTAAAGTAATAGGAATTAGACCTAACACGATTCCAAATAAAAAAACTTCAATCATTTCGATTTGTTGTCTTGTTTGAAAGGGGAGAAAAGGTAATATCTATCTCTAATCTAAATAATAATCTGCATCACCCAGTAATCTCAACGTCCACGAATTTTCAATTGATGCTGGAAGTCAAAACCATAGAATACCTGGAATGGAATCTTACAGAAATCTGAATTTTAAAATTCTCATTTTTCTGATTTGATTGTTCATTCAATTAATTTCAAATAAGTCGTATCTTGCTCAGACCAATAAATAGAGCTGGGGTTATAGTTGAAGCAGTCAGTAGAAAACCGAAATAACTAGCTATAGTAGGCATGAAGGAACTAAATGAGATACGTTCTTTTTATACATATGTTTATAAAGCACTTGCCTAAGTTTCCGTTTTTGCGAGATACCGAGATACGATGATAAGAAAAAATCCAAATTGAAAGAGTTAGTCCTAATTTAATTTGTTTTCTTTTGATTTCTCAGTCATTTCATTATAAACAGGACTAACAAACGTGATGTGACGAAGGAAAAATCAATAGTAAATTTACCTTACTATGAATTCCTTATGAATTCCTCGTCTGTGACATCTACTGATCTCGTGATTCCGAATCAACAAATTGATTGAACAACTCGTATAGTAATACGAACTCTGTCTTGTAACTTCATTCACAAATGAAATTCTCTTTCATGGAAAACTATGGGATAGAAAGAAGAATTGGATTTTAAAATGATTCCAACTTGGATCATTGCTTTTCCTTTTCAATTGGATCCGTTTTGGAACGAACCGATAACGACTCTTTCTTATTTTCACTTACTTAATATTTTTAATATTTAATATAATATAAGATATCTCAAAAGAAGAAAAAAGAAGAAAAAAAGTATCCCACGACTTCTCAAAGCAAAGAAATAAAAAGCGTTATTTCAGATACAACTCGATTCCAAGATTAGCAATTACAATTATTTTGTTGTTCTGGGTTCCACATTTTTTTGTCTTTTCACATGATGTAGTCCTATCTTCTTGTAGGTGGGAACCCTTGAATTGAACCTAATGAAACAATCTAATGAAAAACCAGATTAGTTCAATCCATTATAGTTGCATCATGAATTTCGACTGCTCCAACTATGTTCACTTTCCCTTATCGAATACTATTTGCTATTGTACTGTCCAAACAACCCCTCTTATTGGAAGGGGTTAGAACGAAAATACCTTTTTCTACTTCTACAACCACGAAAACTCCTTTCCAGATTTTGCATTCAATTGTGGGAATATGATAATTTCATTCATGAATTATTAGATAAGATAGATTAATTAAATATAAATAAAAAATAAAAGCCATCGAGTCACCTTTACCAAGATCTTCAGCCTATCCCGAAACCGGTAAAACATTATATTACAAGTAATTTTCTATTCTATTGAATGACACCTGCTTAGGCCTATACAAGGAACAAGAAAGGAAGAAAGGAATTCTGTACTATTTTTTTCGATGCTGATTGAAACAACATTGCTGTGTCAGAGGAAAGATAGCTATACTGATTCGGTATACTCTAAATACACCCTTGGTACAATATTGACGATCTCACAAAGATTGGATATCAGTATTTATCCATTTACTGATCTCTATCTTTCACGAAATCGATCCCCCTTTGACTGTAATATTGGAGCTCAGCATGTCTGGAAGTACGGGAGAACGCGCTTTTGCTGATATTATTACCAGTATTCGATACTGGGTCATTCATAGCATTACTATACCTTCCCTATTCATTGCAGGTTGGTCATTCGTCAGCACGGGTTTAGCTTACGACGTGTTTGGAAGCCCTCGACCCAACGAATATTTCACAGAAAGCAGACAAGGGATTCCATTAATAACTGGCCGTTTCGATTCATTGGAACAACTCGATGAATTTAGTCGATCCTTTTAGGAGGCCTTAATGACCATAGATAGAACCTATCCAATTTTCACAGTGAGATGGTTGGCTGTTCACGGACTAGCTGTACCTACCGTTTTTTTCTTGGGGTCAATATCAGCAATGCAGTTCATCCAACGATAAAATAAATCAATCTAATCCGAATTAATTATAGAGCTACGACACAATCAAATCCGAACGAACAAAACGTTGAATTGAATCGTACCAGTCTCTACTGGGGGTTATTACTCATTTTTGTACTTGCTGTTTTATTTTCCAATTATTTCTTCAATTGAGAGAAAGAAAGGAAATTCTCTTATCTCATTCGGAAGGATATCATACCCATAACTATCCATGACTGTTTATGTCTATAGCATGACCACTTGATGAAATGGGGAGGGAAGTGAGGTAAATGGCCGATACTACTGGAAGGATTCCTCTTTGGCTGATAGGTACTGTAACTGGTATTCTTGTGATCGGTTTAATCGGCGTTTTCTTCTACGGATCATATTCCGGATTGGGATCATCCCTGTAATAATCGGATGAACCGTACTGTAGACATGAAAGAGTAAGAACTCAACAGGACCTGACCCCTCCTTATATGGATTTGAGGTCCTGTTGAGTTCTTACTCTTCGACCAAGACCTTGACCCATTCCATAAGAGGTGGAAATTCATCCAGTCAACACAATCATAATATATACATGTATTAGATTTTTCTAAATGAAAAATGGTTGATTGGCCCCGATGAAATTACTACATTCCTTAATTTTTTATAATGTTTTTGAAATGTCGAATCCACTGATTGATTCATAGTATCTATAGATATAGTGTGGACTTTTCCGAAGTAAGAATAAAGTAAAGAAAGAAGGATCTTTTGAATGACATAAATAATATGGATTTCTACAGATGAAACACCTTACAAATCATTCCTATACTAAACTAATTGGAAACTAGGAAACTATAGAAAAATACAGTTTGAACTGTAACTTTGATGTGAGTGATGAGATCAGATAATAAGGTATAATAAGATAATCCAATTAATAAGGATTTTGATATGCCCGAAAACCCAAGATTTCCACTTTTTGACCCGGAATTAGAACATGAAAAATATTTTTAAGCGAGTCTTTTTTCTTTTTATAAGTTCATTGAAAATTATAAGTTCATTGCAAAAATTCCATTTGCTCAATTGAGTTTCTCTTGCGCCTCTTTTTTTATCCCCCATACTTCTCTTCTTTCTTATGAATTCAAAGAGGTTCCGATAAACCCGCAATTCATATTTATTTGATTTGACGAATGAGACCCAGAACCTTTATTATTTCGACGCAACGAAAGAGCGGAAAATTACTTTTCTTTCTTTGTAGAAAGAAGATTTGGGAGACGAGTAATCTTTCCTGGAGCCTTCCTTTTTTCTTCATTTATCCTGCTTTCTACCCCTGCTTCCCACTTATGCGTTTATTAGCTGCTTCCCACTTATGCGTTTATTAGATATAGAATCTAAAAATATTGAGGCATTACGTGCCATTTACCATGTGGCAATAAGAAACCTGGCATAATCACACTAAACTAAATTTTGTAAATTTTGATCCAATCATCTTCTTTTGCAATTCCATACTATTGCTATTTTCTAATCTGGAATACAAGTCATCTCCGATATCTCGAAATAGTATAATCAAAAGCAAGCAAAAAGGGGCTTTCCGTGATTTTTGACCGCGCATACACATAATATAATTGCGATCAAAAAAAATTCAGCTTTTTTGCCAGCTCGATGTTGAGGAATCCGTGGATCTAGAAATTCATTTCGGCTAATTGAACCTTCTCAAATTGTTTCTTTTTAAGAACCAAAAAGATTTGCGCCAGAATAACAGATGCTAAGAAGAACAAAAGGCCTTGGATACGCAATGGATCTTGAAGTACTATTTCTGCATCGCCTTGACCAAAACCACCTACATTGGGATTACTTGTTAATGGCTGATCAAGCTTGATGTATTCACCTTCAGAAACAAGAAGTTCTGGTCCTGGAGGTATAATATCAACCGTTTCGTGTCCATTCGATGCATCAGATATGGTTATTTCATATCCACCTTTCTTTTCTTTACGTACTATTTTACTTACTATCCCTGCTGCTGAAGCATTATAGACTGTATTGTTACTCTTGCTCCCATCAGGATAAATCTGACCCCTTCCCCTGTTCCCACCTACATATATAGGATATTTTAAGAAGTGAACCTCTTTCTTAGTAGCGGGATCTGGAGAAAGGATGGGAAAGACGATTTCACTATATTTCTGACCAGGAACAGGGCCCACCACAAGAATGTTTTTTTTATTAGGACGATAACTCTGAAAAGACAGATTACCCATCTTTTCTTTCATCTCGGGAGAAATACGATCGGGGGGAGCTAATTCAAATCCTTCGGGTAAAATGAGAACAGCCCCTACATTCAAACCTCCCTTTTTACCATTAGCAAGAACCTGTTTCAGTTGCATATCGTAGGGGATTCTAACAACTGCCTCAAATACAGTATCAGGAAGCACAGCTTGTGGAACCTCAATATCCACGGGCTTGTTAGCCAGGTGGCAATTAGCGCATACAATACGCCCAGTTGCTTCTCGCGGATTTTCATAACTCTGCTGCGCAAAAATGGGATATGCATTTGAAATAGATGCCCGAGTCATTACATATATCATCATCGATACAGAAATGCATCGAGTCATCTGTTCCTTTACCCAAGAAAAAGTATTTCTATTTTTTTGCATGGTCTAATCATTGATCCCGGAAATTTCTACAATAAATTAGGTAGGGAGTCAGTATAGTTCCCTATCCCCGATTCTGCCATTTTATGGAATACAGAAGTAATCTAATCCCCTCGACGAGTCAAAGCATAAAGAATGAGTAAGATTTTGAATGGTTTGTTTATATACAAAGTGACATTACAATTTTCTTTATGTTGTCAGATTAAATCAGTTCTTCACTCATTCAGTGAATGATAAATCACTACAAGTGAAGGAGATACACGGTTTAAATAATGAAAGATCCAATATTTCAAAATTGTATCTAGAATGACCGGAAAGGTAGAAACGAGACCGGATATAATTTTCTCATTCTGAACAAATCCAAAATCTTTGTAGAACGAACCAATCATTAGTTCCCAAGCGTGGGGCGAATGGAATCCAATACATAAATCGGTTAATAAGAGAATGGAAAAAGCTTTTATTGTGTCGCTTAAGTTATAGAGGAATTCCTGAACCCAAGAATTCAGAGTGATAAGTTCTTCATTACCCAGAATAGAATAAGCACTTAGAATAGCGAAACAGGTTATATTTGTCGAGAAATGCAAAATAATATGTATATGATCTTGATTGTGCATTCTTACCAATTGTATCGTTTCTTTGTGGATTCCTATACGAAGCTTTTGTATATGTGTCTCCGGATACTCCTTTATCATTTCGTCCAACAAGAAAAGTTCTTCTAATTTTATGAATCCTTCTAGAATGCTCTTTTCTTGAATATCATTCAAAAAAGTTTCGGATTGGCTGGTATTCCACCAATTAGTCACCCAAGGTTCCATACTTTTATTAAATGAGAGAGAAATTCCCCAAGGCAGAAATACGATAGATGCGAGATATGGTAGGGGATTCAATGCTTTCTTTTTCGTCACTTCCAATCCGTGAATTGTTAATGAACCTGATTCATTTGTTGACTATGTCTGATATTTGTATGATGTATGAAGCACGAGTTCTATAACGAGGTATGGAACCTATGGATCTATTTTCCATTGTGTAATTTGTTTAGTCCTTGTCTCCAGAAATGGAATAAGGGTTAATTTATTTCGAATGCGGAGGTAATGAAATAGTGGCCCCAGACATCTCAATCGGTCAAATTCGGATCAATTGCATGTTCATTTGGTCTTTTTGATGAATGCCAGAAAGAAGCACTTGAAGTAACAAACATGAATATTATTCGTATTTCGAGAAAAACTCTTTTGTTATATCAATCAATTATTTCGAATTGTTTCACTGATTATCCACATCCCAGGAATAATCGAGGGGATAATTCTGAAAAATACCGATGATGAAATCCGAAATAGTCGGCAAAACGGGAGTGGTTCTAAAAAATCCAATTGTTTGGTCATCAAGAAACAAGCATTAAGAAAGATGAATAAAAAGAAAGGTGACAAAAGAGGGATAATTTACTGGGTATGATCCATCTTATCTTCATCTATATATAATGTAATGTATTGATTCGAAATATTGGTCCTAAAATCCTAAAATATGGATTCTGTACTCTGACCTGATATATGTGATGAATACAGACTTATGAAACTTGTTAATAATATGAAAATGAAAGAATTCAATGGAATTTCATACGCATGAAAAATAGTTTTGATGGACTAAAATCACTTCATGGTATGATTGTTCCATAAGTCCACCTGCTCCATGGTACGCAGGACATGGTATTTCCATCGGGATGTGGGAAATAGGATTTAACTCAATGTTTTCATCAAAGGAGCGAAACATCAGTTATAGTTATATTAAAAGAAAAAAAGAAAAAGGGATTCTTGGGTTCCCTCCCTCTCCCTCGTGACGAGGAGCACTCATTCCTCGATTTCTTTGTTTCATTTCAAAATACTTCAATTGGTACGCGCAAAAAATAGGCCGATTCGGCAGCTTTTTGTTCAATTTCTCGTGGAGTTAAATTCTCATCGGTACGCGTCAATGGAATGTCTCCCCGGCCCCCAATTTCCATATAAAGGACACGGCGAGGAAAAAGACCCTCTTTCACTTCTATTCTGATCGAACGGATATCTCTTATACGGAATCGAAAGAAGATGCGACGATTTCTTCCAGGAAATCCCCAACGAAAAATACACACTATTCCTTCTTTTCTATCGAATTTGTCATAACCGCTACCTACACTCCACAAAATTGTGCACCACAAATAGGAGCTAATGAATAGACCCGCGATACCGTAGAAACACATTACGATCCCTTGTGGAAAAAAAACGATTTGCTGAGATGGGAATAAGGATATCAGATTCCTACCAAAATAACTGGAAGTTCCAACCAATAAAAATCCTAGTGAACCTAAAAAAAGGATACAGGCCCAGCAGAAGTTACTTATTTTTCTAGAACCCGTTATAAGTTCTATCCATATATGTTCTGATCGCCAATTCATACTAGATTAGATCGAGTTTCATTCTATTGGAATTGAGAGAATCATCAAAATGAGTTTTTTGGCTCCCGAAGTAACTTTCATCCGCTAATACTATCACGATGTAAATCATCAATCAGGATTCATTCATCAAATCAGTTAGATAGAACTAACATCTCCACCCATTCAAACTAGCATCACCCTCATTCATATGATCTAGATATATCTATTTACATATCATTATCATACATAATATATATTCTAGATATCCGATCGACCCGTTGAAATCAAAGTCGAGCTATAGATGCATAAACATGGATTTATCCATATGATCATCTATTTACATTTGTGGTTTGTGTCCGAAGTCCGAAGCCGCATGTCGTACCATTCCCATTAAATGAAATGAAAATCTGTATTATGATCCAAAGATTGAAATAAATTGATGAGATTGGAGCCCATCATATCTAGACAATCTTGTTTTTTTGAACAAGGAAAAATAAAGAAACCATTGCAATTGCCGGAAATAATAGGCCTACTAAAGGCACAAAAATAGAGGGTAAGTTGAGATCTGTCATAGAATCGGTGCCTCGGTGTATTTAATTGATACTTCTCTTTGTTATAAAGATATCTATTATAATTATATATTATAATTATAAGTATATTAATATAATATTCTAAGTTATTAGAATATGAGTGCAAAGAATGTGGATCTAAACTAAATAGAAATTAGTGTACTTACCCATCCTTTTCCGGGAAATATATGTATGAGAAGAGAATCTTATTATTCTTATTCCTCCCTTATGTTTCTAAACAAATTTCTTCTCAAGGATTCGTTATAATTTGATCCAACAAGGATTCATATTAAAAATGTATGATTCTCGGGAGATATAGAAGTGTTGCATATTGATTTCTATATCTTAGTTAGGTTGGAACATTTGATATGTAACAAGGGGAAGGGGGCTTTTTTGGATTTCTCTAATTTGGATTTCTCCGAAGGAAAAAGACACTACTTTGATCTTTTATCCTGCTCTGTTGCTAAAGGGTCCGTCCCTGATCTGATTACTCATTAGTAAAGGTAGGATAAAAGAAAAGATGGATCTGGAGAAAAAATCCTCTGAAACTTCTGATTCTTACTACTTCACTACAATTACAAATTGTCTTTATGCCAGCAAAGAAAGCTCCATCCTTGCTACTTAAATTCTGATAAACGAAATGAACTACTTTTTTGCCTACAAATAACTAAATCTATCGCTCTACTACTTTTTTGACTTGAATTTCTTTGGTTCAAGTTCAAGGGCGGGGAAAGAACCCATGGAACTGAAATAACTCACTCGGAACACCTTTTAAAAGATTACGCGGTACGATTGGATCAAATAAACCCTTATTGAATAAATACTCCGCTACTTGTGAACCCTCAGGTACTGTCTTCTTCAATGTTTGTTCAATTACTCTTTTACCCGCGAATGCAATGTAAGCATTGGGTTCGGCAATAATGATATCTCCCAACATACCAAAACTGGCTGTCACTCCACCAGTTGTAGGGGATGTAAGGATTGATACATAGAATAACTTTTTATTGGATTGATAATTGTATAAAGCGGAAGATATTTTAGCCATTTGCATCAAGCTCAAACTTCCTTCTTGCATGCGCGCTCCTCCAGAAGCACACACCATAATAACTGGGAGAGATCTATCAGTAGCATACTCGATCAAACGTGTGATTTTCTCGCCTACTACGGATCCCATACTACCCCCCATGAACTTAAAATCCATAACACCAATTGCTATAGGAATACCATTGAGTTTGCCTATGCCTGTTTGAACAGCCTCAGCCAAACCCGTCTCTATTTGATAAGAATTGATACGATCCCTATAAGGGTCCTCCTCAGAATGAAATTCAATAGGGTCCATAGAGACCATGTTTTCATCCATAGGGGCCCAAGTGCCTGGATCAATCAAAAGTTCGATTCTATCTGAGCTACTCATTTTCAAGTGGTATCCACATTGTTCACAAATATTCATTTTTGAACTAAAAAATTTCTTATAATTTAATCCATAACAATTTTCACATTGAACCCATAAATGTCTGTATCTTTTATTTCTATCTAAATCATTATGTCTTCCGAAATCACTGTCACTAACACCACTAGTTTTTAGATTGGAGCTCCCACGGTCACTACCCCTTTCACTATCGCTACAAATGTAACTATAAATGTAATTGTCACTTGAATTGTTGCTACCATTTGGAA